GGAAAGTCAAGAAATTCTCACCGAAACATCGAGAAATTGTGCATATAGAAAACTCTAAAGAAAGAAAAAAAGGAGACCCATGCCATGATTTTCAAATCTTTTCTACTTAGTAGTCTAAGTTTATCGATGAGGATAATTAATTCGGTCGTTGTGGTCGGACTCTATTATGGATTTCTGACCCCATTCTCCATAGGTCCCTCTTAGATCTTCTTTCTCCAATCTTGGGTTAGGGAAGAAGGAGATATTCGCGACTACTGGCGGTTTCATTATGGGGCAGCTCATGATCTTCATATCGATCTATTATCCACCTCTGCATCTATTCTTTCTTAGCTAAACGGGTGGAAGATCCATCCAATTTGGTTATATCATGGACTCGAAAAACGGATCTGAATGTGACTGAAATGCACGATCTTCACAGGTATCACTTTTCACGATACCTAAACCTAAAAAGTGGAATAGCGATTTTCGAACCATTTCCTATAAGAGAATGGTTTCCATTACTTTGAGAAATGGATTCTATATCAAACTATAGCTATTGCATTAAAGAAGAAACTAATAGAAGTCGAAGACGCGGAATGGTAGTGAATAGAGAAAAAGATTCTTCTGATTTTCTTGTTCCTGAAAATATTCTATCTATCTCCTAGACGCCGTAGAGAATTGAGAATTTTCATGTCTTTCAATTCTCGTACTCGTAATTGGAAAGTTACGGAAGGAGATCCATCATTTTGCAATGAAAACAACATAAAAAACTCTGGACAATTTCGAAATCAGACCAAGCGTCTTAATACATATGCAAAAAAATTCATTATTGGCCCACCATTGATTACAAGATTTAGCTTTTATGAATCGCTATTGGTTTGATACGAGTAATGGCAGCCGTTTCAGTATGTTAAGGATACAGATGTATCCACAATTCATTTAGAGTTACTTAATAGCCTATTTCTTATACTATATCTCTATCCCGTGAAATTCTCGAGCCGAAAGATGGATGCATATGCTGTATTTCATTTTGCTAAATTATATCAATTAAATGGTATATCAATTCTATAAATTGGATATAGCAATAAATAAATCAGCAAAATTCTTTTATTTTAGATAGAAGAAATGTTTCTTCTATCTAAAATAAAAGAATGTACCCTTCTATGCAAATTGGATTTGCATCGATAAAATAAATCCAAATTCCAGATTCCAGCAGTAGATGAATAATTGCAAATTTTTGTGTGTACGAGATTAGAATAACTTCAAAATAACTGACATAATTTTTTATTTTTCCTGATCAGAAAAATACATGAAAAAGAAAGGAGGTAGAAAAATTTTTTGATTTATGGTTAAAGAAGAAAAACAAGAAAACAGGGGTTCTGTTGAATTTCAAGTATTCAGTTTCACCAATAAGATACGGAGACTTGCTTCACATTTGGAATTACACAAAAAAGATTTTTCATCGGAAAGAGGTCTACGAAGACTTTTGGGAAAACGTCAACGTTTGCTGGCTTATTTGGCTAAGAAAAATAGAGTACGTTATAAGAAATTAATCAGTCAGTTGGATATTCGGGAGAAGTAATTTAATCGTTCGAATTTTTTTCTTATTTTATTAGTAGTCTTTTCTTATTTTATTAGTAGTCTTTATAGTAGTCTTAGATTTTGCATTTTGATAAGCCTCGTTTTGAGGAATTCATGGAATAATCCATTTTCATGGAAAAAAGAATAAGAACAAGGATATGAGTCTACCGCTTACAAGAAAAGATCTCATGATAGTCAATATGGGCCCTCAACACCCATCAATGCATGGTGTTCTTCGACTGATCGTTACTCTCGATGGTGAAGATGTTATTGATTGCGAACCCATATTAGGGTATTTACACAGAGGAATGGAAAAAATCGCGGAAAACAGAACTATTATACAATACTTGCCTTATGTAACACGGTGGGATTATTTAGCTACTATGTTTACAGAAGCAATAACGGTAAATGCACCTGAATTCTTGGAGAATATTCAAATACCCCAAAGAGCCAGCTATATTAGGGTAATTATGTTAGAATTGAGCCGTATAGCTTCTCACTTATTATGGCTTGGACCTTTTATGGCGGATCTCGGGGCACAGACTCCTTTTTTCTACATTTTTAGAGAGAGAGAATTGATATATGATCTATTTGAAGCTGCTACAGGTATGCGAATGATGCATAATTACTTTCGCATCGGAGGAGTAGCTGCCGATCTACCTTATGGATGGATAGATAAATGTTTAGATTTCTGTGATTATTTTTTACGAGGAGTTGTTGAATATCAACAACTTATTACACAGAATCCCATTTTTTTAGAACGAGTTGAAGGAGTCGGTTTTATTAGTGGAGAAGAAGCTGTAAATTGGGGCTTATCAGGCCCAATGTTACGAGCTTCTGGAATACAATGGGATCTTCGTAAAATTGATCCTTATGAGTCTTACAATCAATTTGATTGGAAAGTACAATGGCAAAAAGAAGGAGATTCGTTAGCTCGCTATTTAGTACGAATCAGTGAAATGAGGGAATCCATAAAAATTATCCAACAAGCTGTAGAGAAAATTCCGGGAGGACCTTATGAGAATTTAGAAGCCCGACGCTTTAAGAACGCAAAAAATTCCGAATGGAATGATTTTGAATATCGATTTCTTGGTAAAAAACCTTCGCCCAATTTTGAATTATCAAAGCAAGAACTTTATGTAAGAGTAGAAGCTCCAAAAGGTGAATTAGGAATTTATCTGATAGGAGATGATAGTCTTTTCCCCTGGAGATGGAAAATTCGTCCACCTGGTTTTATTAATTTACAAATTCTTCCTCAGCTAGTTAAAAAAATGAAATTGGCTGATATAATGACAATATTAGGTAGTATAGATATCATTATGGGGGAAGTTGACCGTTGAAATGATAATAGAGGTAGAAACTATCAATTCTTTTTCGAAATCGGAATTATTAAAAGAAGTCTACGGACTGATATGGATTCTACCCATTTTGACCCTCCTACTGGGAATCACAATAGAAGTACTCGTAATTGTGTGGTTAGAAAGAGAAATATCTGCAGCGATACAACAACGTATTGGTCCTGAATATGCTGGCCCGCTGGGATTGCTTCAAGCTATAGCAGATGGAACTAAGCTACTTTTAAAAGAGGATATCCTCCCATCCCGAGGAGATATTCCTTTATTTAGCATTGGTCCCTCTATAGCAGTCATATCTGTTTTATTAAGTTTTTTAGTTATCCCTTTGGGATATCGTTTTGTTTTAGCTGATCTTAGTATTGGTGTTTTTTTATGGATTGCTATTTCAAGTATTGCTCCTATTGGTCTTCTCATGGCGGGATATAGCTCAAATAATAAGTATTCTTTTTCAGGCGGTCTACGAGCGGCTGCTCAATCTATTAGTTATGAAATACCATTAACTTTTTGTGTACTAGCAATATCTCTACGTGTGATTCGTTAAAATAGGATCTTTTTCCTCTAAAATACATTGAATGCTTATCCTCCTTTGCTTATTCTGTATTCGGATTGGTAAGTTAAACTAGATAGCTATATGAGTGAAACAAAACAGCTTTTTAATTTGTAGTAAAAATATAAAATCTCATTTCCTATGTACAAGAAAAAAGTTCAAGTAAACATAAGCAGTGTAAACTCTTTACCCCAAGGTTGAGATTGTTTGATTAGTCATCATATCTTGAAGCGGGTAAGAATAAAGGATTCGCAATATGGAATTCCATTACTAGAATATTTTGAGTTATTACTATAACTTATAACCATAAGGCAATTCATCAAAAGTTAGTGAGGGATTAGAAACACTAAAGTACATACAGGATTAGTAATGAGAGAATCTAAATCATTAGACATTTTTCCTCATAAAAGGAATCGTAATAAAGACTTGAAATTGGTGGAAATGATCAAGTAGTACTTTCTTCGAATTCCGGTCTAGAGTATGTTCCCATTCACTTGTTAAAGAAATGGCTATCAAGAACGAATTAACCCTTTATTCTTTTTTTCTTTTAAGTATACCCTTCCCGGGGAAAGAAGAATAGGACAAAAGATATGGAATGCAATAGAAAAAAGGATCTTTATTTATTCTTTCCTTCCTTTATTCCTATTCATACAGAATTCCTCATGAACTAATGCCTAATTCTTTCCATTTATTAATTGCTATAACGAGTGTTTTATTCCAATATTAAGTTATTACCGAATAAAGAAAAATTTTTATTTTATTATATAAAGGATGAGATCAATTCGGAAGCGCTTTTTTGTTATTCTAGCAGACAGAATTGCTTTGGTCTAATTTGGGACTTTCCAATCAATTTTATCTTACCTAATTCTATCTACGCCCAGGGAATAATACCGAAATGAAACAATCTTTTCTTTTTTTCTGATCATAGAGGAGCCGTATGAAGCTAAGGTTTCATGTACGGTTTTGGAATAGCGGTGGGAACTGTAATGTTATCATCGACTATGATTATCTAACAGTTCAAGTACAGTTGATATAGTTGAAGCACAGTCCAAATATGGTTTTTTGGGGTGGAATCTTTGGCGTCAGCCTATAGGTTTTCTAGTTTTTCTAATTTCTTCTTTGGCAGAATGTGAAAGATTACCCTTTGATTTACCAGAAGCAGAAGAAGAATTAGTAGCAGGTTATCAAACCGAATATTCTGGTATTAAATATGGTTTATTTTATCTTGTTTCTTACCTAAATTTATTAGTTTCCTCTTTATTTGTAACTATTCTATACTTAGGCGGGTGGAATTTATCTATTCCCTATATATCCTTTTTTGGATTTTTCCAAATGAATAAAATAATGGGAATTTTGGAAATGGTAATAGGTATCTTTATTACATTAACTAAAGCTTATTTATTTCTCTTCATTTCTATCACAATAAGATGGACTTTACCCAGGATGAGAATGGATCAGTTATTAAATCTTGGATGGAAATTTCTTTTACCTATTTCTCTGGGCAATCTCTTATTAACAACTTCTTTCCAACTAGTTTCACTATAAATAAGATAATACAATAACAGTAAGAATATTTTCAACACAAAAGTTCTCTCAAACAAGAGAAAGAAACATACCTTTTTCATACATATTTAGAATATGTTCCCTATGCTAACTGGGTTCATTAGTTATGGTCAACAAACAATACGCGCCGCAAGATACATTGGTCAAGGTTTCATAATTACCTTATCCCACACAAATCGTTTACCTATAACGATTCACTACCCTTATGAAAAATCAATTACATCGGAGCGTTTCCGGGGGCGAATACACTTTGAATTTGATAAATGCATTGCTTGTGAAGTATGTGTTCGCGTATGCCCGATAGATCTACCTCTTGTGGATTGGAGATTTGAAAAGGATATTAAAAGGAAACAATTGCTTAATTATAGTATTGATTTCGGAGTTTGTATATTTTGTGGTAACTGTGTTGAATACTGTCCGACAAATTGTTTATCGATGACTGAAGAATATGAACTTTCTACTTATGATCGTCATGAATTGAATTACAATCAAATTGCTTTGAGTCGGTTACCAATCTCCATAATGGGAGATTACACAATTCAAACAATTAGGAATTCGCCTCAAAGTAAAATAGAGGAAGAAAAATCTTGGAATTCAAGAACGATTACTGATTACTAGGTATTAGGATTTTTTTTTGTTAGAAAAATGGATTTTTCTAACAAAAAAAAAATCCTAATATCTTTTTCCTTCCTTGAATCTTTTAGTTTTAGTCAGTTCATGAAAAATTTTATACTAGAAATTTCTTCTTATCCATAATGGATTTACCTGGACCAATACATGAGATTCTTGTGCTATTTGGGGGATTTATTCTTCTACTAGGGGGTCTAGGAGTAGTATTACTTACCAACCCAATTTATTCTGCCTTTTCGCTGGGATTAGTTCTTGTTTGTATATCCTTATTCTATTTTTTATTGAATTCCTACTTTGTAGCTGTCGCACAACTTCTTATTTATGTGGGAGCCATAAATGTCTTGATCATATTTGCTGTAATGTTTGTAAATGGCTCAGAGTGGTCTAAAGATAATAATTTTTGGACTATTGGAGATGGGTTTACTTTACTCATTTGTATAACTATTCCTTTTTCACTAATGACTACTATCCCAGATACGTCGTGGTATGGAATTCTTTGGACTACAAGATCAAACCAAATAGTAGAACAGGGTCTCATAAATAACGTTCAACAAATTGGGATTCATTTAGCAACCGATTTTTATCTTCCGTTTGAACTCATTTCCCTAATTCTTCTAGTTTCTTTAATAGGTGCAATTACTATGGCTCGACAATAAGAAATACTTAGAATGAGTCAAAATTCTTAGAATTTCAAATATAAAATAAATAACTAAACAATCACAATTTTGATTTAGTAAAACCCATCTACTGCCAACACAACAAATACCTTCTTTTCTCTTTTGTTGCGTAATTGTTCTATTCTAATTAATTGAATCGGTTCAATTCTTGTCCTCATATTGAAATGAATCGAGATTGATAAGGAGTTAGTTAATGATGTTTGAGCATGTACTTTTTTTGAGTGTCTATTTATTTTCGATTGGTATCTATGGATTGATCACAAGCCGAAACATGGTTAGAGCTCTAATATGTCTTGAACTTATACTGAATTCAATTAATCTAAATCTCGTAACATTTTCTGATCTATTTGATAGTCGCCAATTAAAAGGAGACATTTTCGCGATTTTTGTTATAGCCCTTGCGGCTGCTGAAGCAGCTATTGGACTATCCATTCTTTCTTCCATCCATCGTAACAGGAAATCAACTCGTATCAATCAATCTAATTTTTTGAATAATTAGACATAGAATCCTCTAAACAAAGGCACATATATAATAATACGGAACATTAAGATGAATAGAAATCTGATCTTATTTTTTTATTAGTATTTAATAATATCCATTTTTTGAGTAGGTTATTTCAGAGTATTCTTTTTTACTTAATTGAATATTGCATTTTTACAATCCATTGATATTGCAATTTGAATATTGCAATAATTTATATTGAAAAGATGATACCCAATTTATTGGCTAATTCAAATTAGTATGTAGAATTCATATAATTCTGACTGTTGAAGTCTTAAATTCAAGTCTCTTGGTTCTTTTCACGCTTTCTTACAAACGGATTAAGAAATATATTATTATTTGTTAAAGTTTGGATAAACCATTGCTTCGTCTGGTGTCTACAATACATCTAATTTATATAGTACTAATTTCATTTTTACCAGATCGAAAATTTTTATGTTGAAAAGGAAAATTTAGAGATCCAATGTCACATTCTGTAAAAATTTATGATACATGTATAGGATGCACTCAATGTGTACGAGCTTGTCCAACAGATGTATTAGAAATGATACCTTGGGATGGATGTAAAGCCAAGCAAATTGCTTCCGCGCCGAGAACCGAAGATTGTGTGGGTTGTAAGAGATGCGAATCTGCCTGCCCAACAGATTTTTTAAGTGTCCGCGTTTATTTAGGGCCTGAAACAACCCGCAGCATGGCTCTATCTTATTGATACGTTACAAAAAACTCCACTCGAATCGTCTGATTCCTCTTTACCGAAGAAGCCTGTGCTCGAAATAATTGAGCATGGGCTTTTCTGGTCAAAACGTATCTTGTCTTTATTACTTTATCATGAGTTATTTTCCTTGGTTAACAATACTTGTTGTTTTGCCGATATTTGCCGGTTCATTAATTTTCTTTTTACCTCATAAAGGAAATAAAATAGTTAGGTGGTATACTATATCTATTTGTTTATTAGAATTCCTTCTAATGACTTATGCATTCTGTTATCATTTCCAATTAGAGGATCCCTTAATCCAATTAAAGGAGGATTCTAAATGGATAGATGTTTTGGATTTCCACTGGAGATTGGGAATCGATGGACTTTCATTAGGATCCATTTTATTGACAGGATTTATCACTACTTTAGCTACTTTAGCGGCTTGGCCGGTTACCCGGAATTCGCGATTATTCTATTTCCTGATGCTAGCAATGTATAGCGGTCAAATAGGATTATTCTCTTCACGAGACCTTTTACTTTTTTTTATCATGTGGGAGTTAGAATTAATCCCTGTTTACTTACTTTTATCCATGTGGGGGGGAAAGAGGCGTCTGTACTCAGCTACTAAGTTTATTTTGTATACTGCAGGCGGTTCCATTTTTTTCTTAATTGGAGTTCTGGGTATGGGGTTATACGGTTCCAATGAACCCGGATTAGATTTGGAAAGATTGATTAATCAATCATACCCTGCAACATTGGAAATACTACTGTATTTTGGCTTCCTTATTGCTTATGCTGTCAAATTGCCAATTATACCTCTACATACGTGGTTACCAGATACCCATGGGGAAGCACATTACAGTACATGTATGCTTTTAGCCGGAATTCTATTAAAGATGGGAGCATACGGATTGATTCGGATCAATATGGAATTGTTACCTCATGCTCATTATCTATTTTCCCCCTGGTTGGTAATAATAGGAGCGGTGCAAATAATCTATGCAGCTTCAACTTCTCTTGGTCAACGAAATTTCAAAAAAAGAATAGCCTACTCCTCCGTATCTCACATGGGTTTCATAATTATAGGAATTGGTTCCATAACCAACATTGGACTAAATGGAGCTATTTTACAAATATTATCCCATGGATTTATCGGTGCTACACTTTTTTTCTTGGCGGGAACGGCTTGTGATAGAGTGCGTCTTGTTTATCTCGAAGAATTGGGGGGAATATCTATTCCAATGCCAAAAATTTTTACCATGTTTAGTAGCTTTTCAATGGCTTCTCTTGCCTTGCCAGGAATGAGCGGTTTTGTTGCAGAATTAGTAGTATTTTTTGGACTAATTACTAGTCCTAAATTTATGTTAATGCCAAAAATGCTAATTATTTTTGTAATGGCAATTGGAATGATATTAACTCCTATTTATTTATTATCCATGTTACGCCAGATGTTCTATGGATACAAGCTATTTCATGTTCCAAATGAACATTTTGTGGATTCTGGACCACGGGAACTATTTCTTTTAATCTGTATCTTTTTACCAGTAATAGGAATTGGTATTTATCCCGATTTAGTTCTCTCGCTATCCGTTGACAGGGTAGAGGCTCTATTATCCAATTATTATCCTAAATAGGATTTTCTTTTTTTAACTAGTCCGCTCTATATTTCATCGTGGAAAAAAATTCCATAGTGGAAAAAACATAAAATTCAAAAAAAAGTAAAAAAGTCTAATTAGATCTATCTCGAATTTTTGAGAACCCTTTGAAAAGACGTTCAAGGGGTTCTCAAATCAAACAAAAAAGGAAAAAAACCTTCATATCATAAAAAAATGAGGGTTTTATGTTATGTAATCATTTAGGTGGTAATGTAAATGAACCATAACTATGTAAACCTATTCCTAACAGATTGATACCAAAATAGCAGATCCAAATTATAAGAAATCCTATCGAAGCTACAAGTGCGGAATTTGTACCCTTCCAATTTGGATTTGTTCTACTATGTAAATATATAGCAAATATGGTCCAGGTAATAAATGCCCAAGTTTCCTTAGGATCCCAATTCCAATAGGATCCCCATGCCTCATTAGCCCATACTGCTCCACAAAGAATACCCATGGTTAAAAGAGTAAACCCTAGACTAATGACACGATAACTCCAAGAATCCAAACGCTCAGTTAATTGATATTTGTAATAATTTGGAAATGCGGGAAAAGAGGTGTTTTTTAAAGCACTTCTTTTTGCATATAAATATTCCATCTCACTAAAGAAAAATATTTGAAGTAAAACATTTTTTTTCTTTTTTAAAAATAAAAAGAAATCGAAAGAATTTCGAAATCTAATGATTAGAAGAGCGGCGGATAATAAGGATCCGCACAAAAGAGTTGCATAGCTTAGTAACATCATACTGACATGCATCATTAACCACTGAGATTGTAGAGCAGGTACTAGTATTGTGGATTGATGCATTTCAGTTAAAAGACCCGATGTGGCAAAGCCTTGCGTTAAAATAGTACTTGGCGTAGTTATTGTGCTTAAATCATTTTTCGAGTTCTGTATCTTAGGAATAGTATGAAGAATATACAGAGCCCATGAAAGGAAGATTAATGACTCATATAAATTACTTAATGGAAAATGTCCCGAAGAAACCCAACGAGAAACTAAGAATCCTGTTATAGAGAAAAAAGTAGTTATCATTCCTTTTTCTGACGAATCACGTAATCCCCTAAGCCTAAGTTCACGAACTAATAAGGTTATCAAATGAATCGTAATCACAATTGAAATGGTTGAGAAAGAGATATGGGTTAGTATATGTTCTAAAGTTGCAAATAGCATAAGGATAAGGTCCCATTACAAAATTGGAAATTGCTAATTTCATCCATTTTCTAATCTATTGTATTCTTTTTCGAGAATGCCGCCACTCGGACTCGAACCGAGATGCTTGAGCACTGCTTCCTAAGAGCAGCGTGTCTACCAATTTCACCATGGCGGCTAACTTAAAATAATAGTTAACTTAAAAGAATAATAGTTATTTTCTCACGAATCGTCGAGATTGGGAGAGGCCATAGAATTTAGGAACATTAGAATTTCATCATTAACTACAAATAATTTTGTATTTTAGAAAAATTTATAGAATGAAAGCCTTTACGCTCTTATTAATATGATTTACCAGTCCTAAACTCATTTATATGGGAATTTAGGATAAGATTGGATAAGATAGGTAGAGGTTGTATGTCCTATTGCAAGAATAGTCTACTTTTGGTAATAGAATCCTCATAAAAAAATGAGGATTCTATAATTAATCTGAATTATTCATTCAGATTAAATAATTGGAATTTCTTTGGGTTGGGATAGTTCAATTCAGATTATTCCAAAACTTTATTATTTGTTTGTTTGTTGCCCAGAAAAACCTTTTGGTTTTGGATGCTCCTTGCCGCTAGAAAATGGTCTTGATTTTGCTAAAGAATAAGATTGTACTATGGAAAAATAAGTCTTTTTCTTCCAAAGATTTTTACGAATACGCTTTTTTGACATCGAAGTACGTTTTTTTGGAACTGCCATTTTAAAGGGGAATTATTTTTTTATAGTTGTATGTGAAAGACATCTATTGCCAAAAATCAATCCTTCTTTCTGTTTTTTCTTAGTATTTATACTTAGATACTGAAAGATACTGAAATTCAAAGATACTGAAAGATACTGAAATTCAAAATTCTTTTTTAGTTCATTTTGTCTAATGTGGATAAGACAAGAGTTTTTTAAGACTTTCTATTTAAATCAATTTATATATCAAATATACCCCATATATAAATATATGGTATGGGGGATAAGCCCCCATATAAGATGGGGAGATAAAAAGAAGGTTCAAATTCAATTAGTTAATTAAGTTCAGAACGGTATTTCATAATTGAATTCCAATCAAAAAAAATACTTAGTCTCTTAAACAAGACATTCTAAAACTTAGAGAATTCTAGTCATTAGGATTTCCGTTTTATATGAAGTAAGCAATATTTGAGAATTTCCTATACTATAGATTCTTTGGAATTCAATCAATCAATTACGAAACAAGAGAGCTCCTTTATTTTAAGAGAAAGAAATACAAAAATGAATAGAAAGTAAAATGATTCAATCTTTTTTTGTAGTTTAATAAATATTTTTTTTTTACTAATAACTAGATAACGAAATTCTTTGATTCACTTTTTGAATTTAAGCAACTAAACCCATTCTGAATTTTTGAATATTTTAATGAGAGAAATTTTGAAAAATCCAGAATTCCGGTATTTTTTCTTATTCTTATTTTGTTTTTTTAATTCCTTTAGAGAGATATAAGAGTAGGTTTGGTGAATCGGAAACAATTCTATTTTATAGAAAAATTGAACTATAAATTTCAACTAAAAATTGCTATTTCTTTTCTTATGGAACATACATATCAATATGCCTGGGTAATCCCTCTTCTCCCACTTCCAGTTATTATGTCAATGGGATTTGGACTTTTTCTTATTCCGACAGCAACAAAAAATCTTCGTCGCATATGGGCTTTTCCTAGTATTTTACTCTTAAGTATAGCTCTGGTATTCTCAGTTCACCTGTCTATTCAACAAATAAATGGAAGTTCTATCTATCAATATCTATGGTCTTGGACCATCAATAACGATTTTTCTTTAGAATTTGGATACTTGATCGACCCCCTTACGTCTATTATGTTAATACTAATTACTACTGTAGGAATCTTGGTTCTTATTTATAGTGACGATTATATGTCTCACGATGAAGGATATTTGAGATTTTTTGTTTATATAAGTTTTTTTAATACTGCCATGTTGGGATTGGTTACTAGTTCCAATTTGATACAAATTTATTTTTTTTGGGAACTTGTCGGAATGTGTTCCTATTTATTGATAGGCTTTTGGTTTACACGGCCAATTGCAGCGAGTGCTTGCCAAAAAGCTTTTGTAACTAATCGTGTAGGGGATTTTGGTCTGTTATTAGGAATTTTAGGTTTTTTTTGGATAACAGGTAGTTTAGAGTTTCGGGATTTGTTCAAAATAGCTAATAACTGGATTCCTAATAATGGGATTAATTCCTTACTTACTACTTTGTGTGCTTTTTTATTATTCCTTGGTGCAGTTGCAAAATCCGCACAATTCCCTCTTCACGTATGGTTACCCGATGCTATGGAAGGACCCACTCCTATTTCGGCTCTTATACACGCAGCAACTATGGTTGCTGCGGGGATTTTTCTTATAGCTCGACTTCTTCCTCTTTTCATATCCCTACCCTGGATAATGAGTTTTATTTCTTTAGTAGGTACAATAACGCTCTTCTTAGGAGCCACTTTAGCTCTTGCTCAGAGAGATATTAAAAGAAGCTTAGCCTATTCTACAATGTCTCAATTGGGTTATATGATGTTAGCTCTCGGTATAGGTTCTTATGAAGCTGCTTTATTCCATTTGATCACTCATGCTTATTCGAAAGCTTTATTGTTCTTAGGATCCGGATCCGTTATTCATTCAATGGAACCTCTTGTTGGATATTCACCAGATAAAAGTCAGAATATGGTTCTTATGGGTGGTTTAAGAAAATACGTTCCAATTACAAGAACTACTTTTTTATGCGGTACACTTTCTCTTTGTGGTATTCCACCTCTTGCTTGCTTCTGGTCCAAAGATGAAATCCTTAGTAATAGCTGGTTGTATTCACCTTTTTTTGGAATAATAGCCTCTTTTACTGCAGGATTAACTGCATTTTATATGTTTCGGATATATTTACTTACTTTTGATGGGTATTTGCGTGTTCATTTTCAAAATTACAGCAGTACTAAAGAAGGTTCGTTGTATTCAATATCCTTATGGGGAAAAGGCATATCCAAAGGAGTCAATAGAGATTTTGTTTTATCAACAATGAAGGATGGAGTTTCTTTTTTTTCACAAAATGGACCTCAAATTCCTGATAATACAAGAAATAAGATAGGATCCTTTAGTACTCCCTTTGGGGCTAAAAACACTTTTGTCTATCCTCATGAAACGGGAAATACTATGCTATTTCCTCTTCTTATATTACTGCTTTTTACTTTGTTCATTGGATCTATAGGAATCCATTTTGATAATGGAATAAAGGGTAATGGAATATCGGAATTAACCATATTATCAAAGTGGCTAACTCCTTCAATAAACTCTTTTCAGGAAAGTTCTAATTCTTCCATAAATTCATATGAATTTCTCATTAATGCAATTTCTTCTGTAAGTTTAGCAATTCTTGGTCTATTCATAGCATATATCTTCTATGGATCCACTTATTCTTTTTTTCAGAATTTGAATTTTCTAAATTCCCTTGTAAAAGGGAATCCAAAAAAAAACTTTTTGGATCAAGTAAAAGAAAAGATATACAGCTGGTCATATAATCGTGGTTATATAGATGTTTTCTATACTAGGGTCTTTATCTTGGGTATAAGAAGATTAGCCGAACTAACGAATTTTTTCGATAAGGGTGTTATCGATGGAATTACCAATGGAGTAGGTCTTGCTAGTTTTTGTATAGGAGAAGAAATTAAATATGTAGGGGGGGGGCGAATATCGTCTTACCTATTCTTTTTTTTATGTTATGTATCCTTGTTCTTATTCTTTTTTCCATGAAAATGGATTATTCCATGAATTCCTCAAAACGAGGCTTATCAAAATGCAAAATCTAAGACTACTATAAAGACTACTAATAAAATAAGAAAAGACTACTAATAAAATAAGAAAAAAATTCGAACGATTAAATTACTTCTCCCGAATATCCAACTGACTGATTAATTTCTTATAACGTACTCTATTTTTCTTAGCCAAATAAGCCAGCAAACGTTGACGTTTTCCCAAAAGTCTTCGTAGACCTCTTTCCGATGAAAAATCTTTTTTGTGTAATTCCAAATGTGAAGCAAGTCTCCGTATCTTATTGGTGAAACTGAATACTTGAAATTCAACAGAACCCCTGTTTTCTTGTTTTTCTTCTTTAACCATAAATCAAAAAATTTTTCTACCTCCTTTCTTTTTCATGTATTTTTCTGATCAGGAAAAATAAAAAATTATGTCAGTTATTTTGAAGTTATTCTAATCTCGTACACACAAAAATTTGCAATTATTCATCTACTGCTGGAATCTGGAATTTGGATTTATTTTATCGATGCAAATCCAATTTGCATAGAAGGGTACATTCTTTTATTTTAGATAGAAGAAACATTTCTTCTATCTAAAATAAAAGAATTTTGCTGATTTATTTATTGCTATATCCAATTTATAGAATTGATATACCATTTAATTGATATAATTTAGCAAAATGAAATACAGCATATGCATCCATCTTTCGGCTCGAGAATTTCACGGGATAGAGATATAGTATAAGAAATAGGCTATTAAGTAACTCTAAATGAATTGTGGATACATCTGTATCCTTAACATACTGAAACGGCTGCCATTACTCGTATCAAACCAATAGCG